AATAAAATTCAATGAGGACTTGGTTCATCCGACACGTACACGTCATGGGCATCCCGCCTTTCTATGTTCTATAGACTTGTATGTAACTATTGAGAGTGAAGATATTCTACATAATGTGAATATTCCACCCAAAAGTTTGCTTTTAGTTCAAAACGATCAATATGTAGAATCAGAACAAGTAATTGCTGAGATTCGCGCAGGAATATCCACTTTGAATTTTAAAGAGAAGGTTCGAAAACATATTTATTCTGATTCAGACGGAGAAATGCACTGGAGTACCGATGTCTATCATGCACCCGAATTTACATATGGTAATGTTCATCTATTACCAAAAACAAGTCATTTATGGATATTATTAGGAGGGCCGTGCAGGTCCAGTCTAGTCTACCTTTCGATCCACAAGGATCAGGATCAAATGAATGCGCATTCTCTTTCTGGCAAGCGAAGATATACTTCTAACCTCTCAGTAACCAATGATCAGGCGAGGCAGAAATTGTTTAGTTCGGATTTTTATGGTCAAAAAGAAGATAGGATTCCTGATTATTCAGACCTTAATCGAATCATATGTACTGGTCAGTATAATCTCGTATATTCGCCTATTCTTCACGGGAATTCTGATTTATTGTCAAAAAGGCGAAGAAATAAATTCATCATTCCACTACACTCGATTCAAGAACTCGAGAATGAACTAATGCCCTGTTCAGGTATCTCGATTGAAATCCCCGTAAATGGTATTTTCCGTCGAAATAGTATTCTTGCTTATTTCGATGATCCTCGATACAGAAGAAAGAGTTCGGGCATTATTAAATATGGGACTATAGAAACGCATTCAGTCATCAAAAAAGAGGATTTGATTGAGTATCGAGGAGTCAAGGAATTTAGGCCAAAATACCAAATGAAAGTAGATCGATTTTTTTTCATTCCTGAAGAGGTGCATATCTTGCCCGGATCTTCTTCCATAATGGTACGGAACAATAGTATCGTTGGGGTCGATACACAAATCACCTTAAATCTAAGAAGCCGAGTCGGTGGGTTGGTCCGGGTGGAGAGAAAAAAAAAACGAATTGAACTGAAAATCTTTTCTGGAGATATCCATTTTCCTGGAGAGACGGATAAGATATCCAGACATACCGGCGTTTTGATACCACCAGGAACAGGAAAAATAAATTCCAAGGAATACAAAAAAGTTAAAAATTGGATCTATGTCCAACGAATTACACCTAGTAAGAAAAGGTTTTTTGTTTTAGTTCGACCTGTCGTCACATATGAAATAACGGACGGTATAAATTTAGGAACCCTTTTTCCACCGGATCCATTGCAGGAAAGGGATAATGTGCAACTTCGAATTGTCAATTATATCCTTTATGGAAATGGCAAACCGATTCGAGGAATTTCTGACACAAGTATTCAATTAGTTCGGACTTGTTTAGTATTGAATTGGAACCAAGACAAAAAAAGTTCTTCTTGCGAAGAAGCCCGTGCTTCTTTTGTTGAAATAAGGACAAATGGTTTGATTCGACATTTCCTAAGAATCAACTTAGTGAAATCCCCTATTTCGTATATCGGAAAAAGGAATGATCCGTCGGGGTCAGGATTGCTCTCTGATAATGGATCAGATTGTACCAATATCAACCCCTTTTCTGCCATTTATTCCTATTCCAAGGCAAAAATTCAACAATCTCTTAACCAACCTCAAGGAACTATTCATACGTTGTTGAATAGAAATAAGGAATGTCAGTCGTTGATAATTTTGTCAGCAGCCAATTGTTCTCGAATGGAGCCATTCAAAGATGTAAAATATCACAGTGTGATAAAAGAATCAATTAAAAAAGATCCCCTAATTCCAATTAGGAATTCATTGGGCCCTTTAGGAACATGCCTTCCAATTGAGAATTTTTATTCATCTTACCATTTAATAACTCATAATCAGATCTTAGTAACTAAATATTTGCAACTTGACAATTTAAAACAGACTTTTCAAGTGATTAAATTAAAATATTATTTAATGGATGAAAATGGAAAAATTTTTAATCCCGATCCATGCCGTAACATTATTTTAAATCCATTCAATTTGAATTGGTCTTTTCTCCATCACAATTATTGTGCAGAGACATCTAAAATAATTAGTCTTGGACAGTTTATTTGTGAAAATGTATGTATAGCCAAAAATGGACCGCCCCTCAAATCGGGTCAAGTTATACTTGTTCAAGTTGACTCGATAGTGATACGATCAGCTAAGCCTTATTTGGCCACCCCCGGAGCAACTGTTCATGGCCATTATGGGGAAACCCTTTACGAAGGAGATACATTAGTTACATTTATATATGAAAAATCGAGATCTGGTGATATAACACAGGGTCTTCCAAAAGTAGAACAGGTCTTAGAAGTGCGTTCGATTGATTCAATATCCATGAATCTAGAAAAGAGGGTTGAGAGTTGGAACAAATGTATACCAAGAATTCTTGGAATTCCTTGGGGATTCTTGATTGGTGCTGAGCTA